AGATTGAACCGAGTATTCTTATCCTTGAAAGGGGAAAAATGACATTATATAGAACACATTGAAATATAAATAGAAGATATTGGATTTAAATAAAAAGAATCCTATTTGGAGTTACAATTAAGAAATATTTCGGGATAAGAAATAAACTAAACAAACAAACCATGGAAAAATCCAAGCGACCTTTTCTTAAATCCAAGCGATCTTTTCGTAGGCGTTTGCCCCCGATTCAATCGGGGGATCGAATTGATTATAGAAACATGAGTTTAATTAGTCGATTTATTAGTGAACAGGGAAAAATATTATCTAGACGAGTGAATAGATTGACCTTGAAACAACAACGATTAATTACTATTGCTATAAAACAAGCTCGTATTTTATCTTTGTTACCTTTTCTCAATAATGAGAAACAATTTGAAAGAATCGAGTCAACCACTAGAACTACTGGTCTTAGAACCAGAAATAAATAGGCTTATTTTTTGTTCACTTCAATCAGAATTCCAATTTGAACTCAAACATGGATTGGTGTTTTATTTGACAAATCTTAGAATCCAGATTATTGTGTCGTAAAAAAAAAACGAATCGGAAAAAAAAATCTTTTTTTATTGAACGTGTTCATTCATTTGGACTACTTTAGCGCATTTCTCATAGTAATTTTGATTTCAACTCCACCCTCCCGGAGTTCATTCTCCGGGGAACCCCATTTAAATTTTTTCGGTGTATTCTTTCCAATCTACTTTTTCTCTGATTTCGTTGGAAATCATATAAAGACAATTCCTATTTGATATAGCTATTTGGGCCAGTATTTTACGATTAAGAAGCAACTGCCTCTTATATAGATCATGTATTAATTTACTATAACTATAGGATACTCCCTTTTCTCGAATTACTGCGTTTATTCGAGTGATCCACAAACGACGAAAATTTCTCTTTTGCTTATCCCTATCCCGATGAGCCGAAACCAAAGCTCTTATTTTCTGTTGAGTAATAGTTCGAGTAAGTCTTGAGTGAGATCCTTGAAAACTTGATGCAAATAAACGAATTTTTGTTCTACGTTTTCGGGCTATATATCCGCGTTTAACTCTAGTCATTGAATAAATAAAATTTTGACAAATAACTAATTGATTTTTTTCTTTCAGTTATTATTTTTCCCGTCCTGGCCTATTAATAACTAATAACCAAACGGATTTTTCCAATGTATAAAATACAAATTCCAATGGCTTTGGCTACTATAACCTTCCCGACCACGATTTTTTCTTTTTTTAGGTATTTTACTGCGAAATATGAAAGAAATAGTGGGTTTCCTCGTTTCTATGGTTACTTCTTAAACGGTGAGGTCTTCTCTATACACCGGAGCCCTTACTTCATTTAATATTTCATCAATGTTATTGGTAACTTGTATAGTTCACACCACACTCTTTGGCTCTACCTATGAATTATCCAGTAACAGGTCTTTCACAATGAGACCCACCTATACAGTAACGGTATTTAATTATGAAAGTTAGCTGGGTAGCTGACCCTCGTAGTCCGTTCTTGACCGAACTTCTTTTTTTTTGAATTTCAATAAGATTTTTCCGCTTAATGGATAACCAGTTGTTACCAATGGAGAATTGTTTCTCATCTTAAATTCAGGTGATTGAATTTGCACCAACGGAAACCATAAACTTTATACACAATAGAAGGATAGATTTACTTATTTTTAGATAGTGAATGGAGTTCCTTCTTCTATTCTATCCTATTCACTGGTACTGATCAGTCATACTGGAAGCAGTTTTCTTGATTTTTTGTGTCAGCTCATGATCTAAACGAGTCGCACATACACCCTAGTACATGTTCCTCGACGCTGAGGACATCCCCGAAGAGCAGGGGATTTCGTGACATTTCGAATGGGCTGTCTTGTATTTCTAATAAGTTGTTTAATAGTTGGCATGTTGAGTCATATACACAATGGGCTGGTTTAGATTGATCCTAACCGGATTTTTTATTTATTTACTAGTAAACTCGGAGATAAAATCTCAAATCACAGATTTGCACAAAATCCATTTTTTTCATTCAACTGCTACAAGATCAACAATTCCATAAGTTTGGGCTTCTGTTGCTGACATAAAAACGTCTCTTTCCATGTCTTCAGATACAACCCATAAAGGTCTGCGCGTCCTTTGTACATAAACCCTTGTGAGGGTTTCGCGTAGTTTCAGCAATTCTTCCGCTTCCAGGATAAATTCTCCCGTTTGTGCCTCATAAAAAGAACTAGCAGGTTGATGGATCATTACCCTGATAATAGAAGGTTTCTCTATCTGGTGTGATGAAAGAAACAGAAAAGAAAGATAAAGAATAATAGGAAAAAGGATAGAATTGAACAACCGTACGGGCATTATCTTTTATGCATTGCATACGGCTCTATAATCAAATTGACCCCTAACTTTTCCATTCAAGAAAGATAAAAATACAATCTATCAGCCCCAGACGGGTCAATGATCAACATGCCACCCTTCTTTTTTTCGGAGGAGTTAAAAAATACTATGATGGCTCCGTTGCTTTCTATTTTCAAATGGATTCTTTTTTTTGTCTTTGATTCAGCAATCCCAAAGTTTCTTTTTGAGCCAATCAAAAAAAGAAAAATTTGGTTTTTTCGCACTCTTTTTTTTTTATAACTTAAATATTGTTAAGAGCCCGTCGGTGTAAAAACAAACGAGTTTGTGACGCTGAATTGGACTTCCGATAGATAAGAGAAAGTCGGAAATATCTTTTATCTCATACTACTCTCTCGATACATAATCAAATCTTTTGAAAAAAATACAAAAATTTTCATATCGAATTCGAAGTACCATGCTATTATTACTTAATATTCATATGGCGAAGGCATAGTTTTCTTTTTTCTCTCAAATAAAAAAACTTCATTGGCGCCAAGCGTGAGGGAATGCTAGACGTTTGGTAATTGCTCCTCCAACCAGAATAAAAGATCCCATTGACGCGGCCAATCCCATGCATATTGTATGGACCTCTGGTCGTACAAATTGCATAGTATCATAAATGGCTATTCCGGGTATTACCCATCCACCAGGGGAGTTTATAAACAAATACAGATCTTTAGTCTCATCCTCGATACTGAGATATACCATAAGACCAATAAGTTGATTCGAGATCTCGCTATCAACCTCTTGGCCTAAAAAAAGTAATCTTTCTCGATAAAGTCGGTTGAGTTGGATAAAATTGTATCCCTTAGGAACCGTACATGCACCTTTTGATGCATACGGTTCAAAAAAATTGCGAAGAAAAGAATCAATGTATAGATTCCAGTCCTCTTTCTTTTTCGGGTTTTTCTAATTTTTTAATGAAAGGGCTTTTTCTTCGATTTTTCAATAAAGATGAATTTTGATTTCTTCTTTGATAATATAAAAAAGGGTAAATAAACTTATCGAATTAACTTCTCATTGATGTATTCTTTCATCGAAATTCAATCCAAATCACGATGGTATTTTCTTGTTCCTGAATGGGTCTCTTTCATCTTTTTAGGTTTATGCTCTACTCCGGGTGAAGATTCGCCCGATTTTGATTTGCACATATAGGACAAATCTTCCCATCACCATTTCTTTTTGTTATGACTTTACAAATAATCATTTATGATACACATAGTAATCATAGATATATTACCTATTGGGTTTTTTCTAAACGGAGCCTGGATACTTCATTTTTTTCGTCCAGCCAAAGCCAACCATAAATTATTCTAATTGATATAATTCTATGAATTCCCCCAAATAATGCATTTAATTGCACTTCACGCTCCAATTTTTCGATGATTCAATTTCTCTTTCTTGGGCGAAACAGAGGATATCTCGGTCGGGGGAGAGAATGGGGAAATCCCATATGACCCAATATATCTGACAAGTCGCACTATACGTCAACCCAAGATGCATCTTCTTCTCCAGGACTTCGGAAAGGTACTTTTGGAACACCAATAGGCATGGATTGAAAGAAAAAAGAACTAAATACTTTATTTCACTTTGATGTGGAAACGTAACAATATGGTTTTATTGTCTTTATTTTTATTGTCTTTATAATATTGGCTTTATCATATTTATTTTATCCATAGATTAGAAAAATTTAGAAAGAAAGACAAAATAAATAAAGGAAATTTTTTACGAATAGATCCTTCTAATGATAAATGAAGGATGGACTTATTTTCTCATAGAAAATGGTATCAATCCACCATTGCATATTGGTACTTATCGAGTATAGAATAAATCTGCTTCTCTTTGTTCTTACGAACAGAATTCTTCCATTATTACGAATAGAATATAGAATCAATATTAACCTAACCCTTGTTAGGAAAAAATCCCCTGAACAGGGGAAGTCTATAGGATAGTCATAGTATAATTTTTTCCAATGCAATAAAGTTACGTAGTGTCTATTTTTCTTCGATAAAGGGGTATTTTCCATGGGTTTGCCTTGGTATCGTGTTCATACCGTTGTATTGAATGATCCTGGCCGGTTGCTTTCCGTTCATATAATGCATACAGCCCTGGTTGCTGGTTGGGCGGGCTCGATGGCTCTGTATGAATTAGCAGTTTTTGATCCTTCTGACCCTATTCTTGATCCAATGTGGAGACAGGGTATGTTCGTTATACCCTTCATGACTCGTTTAGGAATAACCAATTCATGGGGGGGTTGGAGTATCACAGGAGGAACTGTAACGAATCCGGGGATTTGGAGTTACGAAGGTGTAGCTGGGGCGCATATTGTGTTTTCTGGCTTATGCTTTTTGGCAGCTATCTGGCATTGGGTCTATTGGGATCTAGAAATATTTTCTGATGAACGTACAGGAAAACCCTCTTTGGATTTGCCCAAGATCTTTGGAATTCATTTATTTCTTTCCGGGGTGGCTTGCTTTGGTTTTGGTGCATTTCATGTAACAGGCCTGTACGGTCCTGGAATATGGGTATCCGATCCTTATGGACTAACGGGAAGAGTACAGCCTGTAAATCCGTCGTGGGGCGTGGAAGGTTTTGATCCTTTTGTTCCGGGAGGAATAGCTTCTCATCATATTGCAGCAGGTACACTGGGCATATTAGCGGGTCTATTCCATCTTAGCGTTCGACCGCCACAACGTCTATACAAAGGATTACGTATGGGAAATATTGAAACCGTACTCTCCAGTAGTATCGCGGCTGTCTTTTTTGCAGCTTTTATTGTTGCTGGAACTATGTGGTATGGTTCAGCAACTACTCCCATCGAATTGTTTGGTCCCACTCGTTATCAATGGGATCAGGGTTATTTCCAGCAAGAGATATATCGAAGAGTTAGCGCTGGGCTAGCCGAAAATCAAAGTTTATCAGAAGCCTGGTCTAAAATTCCTGAAAAATTAGCTTTTTATGATTATATCGGCAATAATCCGGCAAAAGGAGGATTATTCAGGGCAGGCTCAATGGATAACGGAGATGGAATAGCGGTAGGATGGTTAGGACACCCTATCTTTAGAGATAAAGAAGGACGTGAGCTTTTTGTACGTCGTATGCCCACTTTTTTTGAAACATTTCCAGTCGTTTTGGTAGACGGCGACGGGATTGTTAGAGCCGATGTTCCTTTTAGAAGGGCAGAATCCAAGTATAGTGTTGAACAAGTAGGTGTAACCGTTGAGTTCTATGGTGGTGAACTTAATGGAGTCAGTTATAGTGATCCTGCTACTGTGAAAAAATATGCTAGACGTGCTCAATTGGGTGAAATTTTTGAATTAGATCGTGCGACTTTGAAATCCGATGGTGTTTTTCGTAGCAGTCCAAGGGGTTGGTTTACTTTTGGGCATGCTTCGTTTGCTTTGCTCTTCTTCTTCGGACACATTTGGCATGGTGCTAGAACCTTGTTCAGAGATGTTTTTGCCGGCATTGACCCAGATTTGGATGCTCAAGTAGAGTTTGGAGCATTCCAAAAACTTGGGGATCCAACTACAAAAAGACAGGCAGCCTGATACAAGACCACTTTGGTATCTTTCCCCTCTATTGCCTTTTTGGGGGGGATTTTACATAGAGTATCGGAGTTAATTTGAATCGCCGCTTTTTTGATTCTTGCTCTTTCGAGATGATTCCAAAAAAAAAAAACGAATTAAGTAGGAAAGCTATAATTGTAAACCACGATCGAATTTATGGAAGCATTGGTTTATACATTCCTTTTAGTCTCGACTCTAGGGATAATTTTTTTCGCTATTTTTTTTCGAGAACCACCTAAAGTTCCAACTAAAAAGTAAAATGATTTTTCATTATTTCAATTGAAGTAATGAGCCTCCCAATGCTGGGAGGCTCATTACTTCAACTAGTCCCCGTGTTCCTCGAATGGATCTCTTAGTTGTTGAGAAGGTTGCCCAAAAGCGGTATATAAGGCGTACCCGGTAAAACTTACAAGTAAACCAGATATAAAAATGGCGACTAGGGTTGCTGTTTCCATTATGATTATATAATTTCAAGACCCCAACGTATCTATCATAAGATCATTTATTTACAACAGAATCGTATACAAAGTCAACAGATATCAATGAATAGAATAGGATTTATGGCTACACAAACTGTTGAGAACAAGGGTCCAAGACCAAGACAAACTACTGTAGGAAGTTTATTAAAACCATTGAATTCGGAATATGGTAAAGTAGCTCCCGGGTGGGGAACGACTCCATTGATGGGTGTCGCAATGGCTCTATTTGCGGTATTTCTATCTATTATTTTGGAGATTTATAATTCTTCCGTTTTATTGGATGGAATTTCAATGAATTAAATCTATAAGAATCACAAAGTCCTAGCTTTTGAATAAAAAATCAATCAGTTAGAACTCAGATTTCTCGCTTATTCTATTTTTTCTATTTTGGTAGTTCGATCGTGGAATTTCTTTCTTTCTGTATTTCCGGAATATGAGTGTGTGACTTGTTATAATTGATTCTATTGATAGTACAAAGAATAGATCTGTCACCTTGCTAAAGATGGTTCTACTTCGTCGGATATTTATTTGAGTATCTGGAACACGAACTATATGAACTAGATTAAGAAATATTTGAACTATGATTCATACTTCATATTTGACCTCGTATCCGGCGGCAAAAAATTTCAACCCGTTTGAAAAAAGAAAAATTTTTCTTTTTTTTTTTTTAGTGATTTTATCTAATTCATGAAATACGTGATAAACCAAGGATTCATACTCAGAAAATTCTTGGGTTAGCTTATAATTTTTTATTAAATCGTCGTGGTTTGAGTATGAATCTGAGGTTTTAATCAATTCATAGGGTCTTAACAAGAGAATTCCTATTAAATCAATAATAAATAAAGGAAAAGTCGCATTAGAGACAAAAACAAATTTAAATAGGTAAAGAGAGGATTCAAGAGGCCTGTAAGGATCAACATAAAGACGATCGAGCCAACTTGATATTTTGGTATTATCACCATAAAGAAGAGCTTTCATATTTTTTCTCCTTTCGTACATTTAGACAAGATTGAATTGGAGATTAAGAAGTTTCAAACTTTC